AGCCTCTTCTCTCATTTAATCAAATGGTATTGTTAACTTGTATAGTTCACACTCTTTGGCTCTACCCATCAATGATACAGTAATAGGCCTTTCACAATAAGAGCTATCCATACGGTGACGGCATTTAATTATGAAAGTTGGCTAGGTAGCTAACCCTGTTAGTCCGTTCTTTCAAGAATAGAAGCATAACCTTTTTGGTTTTTATAATACTATTTCCCCCGCTTAATGGATAACCATTTGCTACCAATGGGGGATTTATTCTCATCTCAAATCGAGGTGATTGGATTTACACCAATGGAAACCATAAATTCCATACACAATACACAACAGGGTATATGATAGATCCTCATTTTTCGTTTTTAGTTTTAGATAGTAAATGGCCTTATTCTACTCTATCTATCCTATTCATTGGTACTAATCCTTGATATTGATACTGAAAAAGTTGTCTCATCTGTTCGAGTTCATGATCTAAACGAGTCGCACATACACCCTAGTACATGTTCCTCGACGCTGAGGACATCCTCTAAGAGCGGGAGATTTTGTGACATTTCTTATTGGCTGTCTTGTGTTTCTAATAAGTTGTTTAATAGTTGGCATGTTGTATATATATATATATATATAGAATGGGTTGGTTTAGATCGATCTTAACCTGATTTATGATTGATGATTATGAATTATTTCGACTCAATATCAAATCGCGGAAAATAAAAATTATGTTTTGAAATGGCATTAGGGATTTCACGTAAATCCCCAGTATTTTCATTTTAAATCCCTACAAGATCAACAATTCCATGAGCTTGGGCTTCTGTTGCTGACATAAAAACATCCCTTTCCATGTCTTCGGATACAACCCACAAAGGGTTGCCCGTTCTTTGTACATAAACCTTTGTGAGGGTTTCGCGAAGTCTCATTAGTTCTTCCACTTCCAGGATAAATTCCCCTGTTTGTGACCGATAAAAAGAACTAGCAGGTTGGTGAATCATAACCCTGATGAATTGATATAACATCATTAATGGTTCTTCTATCTCGCAAGATTGGGCGGGCTAAAGGGATAAAAAAATAACAAGAAAAAAATTGAACAACCGTACGGGCATCTTTTGTGCATTGCATACGGCTCTGCAATGGAATTTACTCCTCCTATCTATTCCCTCCCCCTTCCATCGAAGAAAGAAATGGAATACATACAATTTAGATCGTGGAATAATCCATTTACCGTCCTTCTTTTCGTAAGAGTAAAAAAATACTATGATGGTTCTGTTGCTTTCTATATATTTATTTCATCGGTGATTTAGCAATCCCAAAGTGTCTTTCTGATACGATTAAATAAGGAAATACTTTTTTTTTTTTATTTTCGTACTCTTTCTTTCATAAATATAATAAAAAAGGCTTCCAGTGTGGAATAAAAATGGTTTGTGACGCTGAAATGTTCTCCCGACACATAAGATAAAATCGGAAATAACCTTTGTTTCATACTACTATCTCGATACAAAATCTCATGTTCTGAAAAAACAATAATGGTTTGTTCATATCGAACTCAAAGTGCCATGCTATTATTACTTATTATTCATATTCGATATGGCGAAGGCATAGTCTTTTTTTTTTTTCAAATAAAAACCATTGGCGCCAAGCGTGAGGGAATGCTAGACGTTTGGTAATTTCTCCCCCAACCAGAATGAAAGATCCCATTGAAGCAGCTAATCCAATGCATATTGTATGTACCTCGGGTATCACAAATTGCATAGTATCATAAATGGCTATTCCAGGCATTACCAATCCACCAGGAGAGTTTATAAACAAAAAAAGGTCCCTAGTATTATCTTCTAGACTGAGATATACCATGAGACCAACAATTTGATTCGATATCTCGTTCTCAACTTCTTGGCCTAAAAAAAGTAATCTTTCTCGATGAAGTCGGTTGATTAGGACAAAATTCTATCCCTTAGGAACCGTACGTGCACCTTTGGATGCATACGGTTCAAAAAAAAATTTTGAAAACAAAAAGAATCAATGTGTCGATTCAAGTCTTATTTCTTTTTTTGTAACAGATTTTTGTTTTTCTAATGAAGGTGAAGGGCTTTTTCCATTTTTCAAAAAACATGGGGCCTCCCTTAAAAAAAAAAATGACTGAACTTAGTGAACTAACCTCCATTGATGTATTGTTTCATCGAAATTCAAATCACGATGTAATTTTCTTGTTCCTGAATGGGCCCTTTCAATTCTTTTAGGTTCATGTTCTACTCCGGGTAAAGATCTGTCGGAATTCTATTTACACATATAGGGCAAATGATCTCAGTACCACTTCTTTTTTCTACGACTTCTTTTTTTTTTATTCGTTTCATGCTTTCTCTCAGCTATTCAATGTATTCATCATACCATTATTCCATTGATTGGCAGTTTGAGATCATTCCTATAGTAAACATAAGAATGTTTATGATACAAGTAGTAATCGTACATATATTACCAATTTGGTATTTTCTGAACGGAGCCTGGATACTTTATTTTATCGGTCCAAGTCAACCATAAATTCTTCTAATTGATAATATGGATCCCAAATAGAAATTGATCTAATTGCACTTCGCGCTCCGAATGATTGATGGTTCAATCAATATTTCTTAGGCAAAAGAGAGGATATCTCGATCGGGAGAGAGAACGGGTAAATCCCATATGACCCAATATGTCTGACAAGTCGCACTATAAGTCAACCCAAGCTGCATCTTCCTCTCCAGGACTCCGAAAAGGCACTTTTGGAACACCAAGGGGCATTAAATGAATGAAAAAAAATGAGGTACTATACTTCACTTTAATATGGAAACGTAACAATGGGTTTGTTGTCTTCATAATTTTTTTTTTCTTTTTATTGTATTTTATACATATTAAACATAGATTGTAAGGCTCATAGAAAAAGATAGAATGAATAAAGAACCCATTTTAACGAATGGGGCGATCGTGTGAATGATAAACAAGTATCTATACATTCGTTCCCCCAAAAGGGCTCAATCCCCATTGCGTATTGGTACTTATCCGGTATAGAATAAATCTGCTTCTCTTTGTTCTTACGAACATAAATGTTCCCTTATTTTCAATAGGAACAGAATAAATATTAACCCTTTCTCATACAGAATCTACTGAAAAGATTAGGTACAGAGTATAGTCTTTTCCAATGCGATAAAGTTACATAGTTTCTATTTATTTTTGAAAAAGGGGTATTTCCATGGGTTTGCCTTGGTATCGTGTTCATACTGTCGTATTGAATGATCCCGGTCGATTGATTTCTGTCCATATAATGCATACAGCTCTAGTTTCTGGTTGGGCCGGTTCGATGGCTCTATACGAATTAGCGGTTTTTGATCCCTCTGACCCCGTTCTTGATCCAATGTGGAGACAAGGTATGTTCGTTATACCTTTCATGACTCGCTTAGGAATAACCAATTCATGGGGCGGTTGGAGTATTTCAGGAGGAACTATAACGAATCCGGGTATTTGGAGTTATGAAGGTGTGGCGGGGGCACATATTTTCTTTTCCGGATTGTGCTTCTTGGCAGCTATCTGGCATTGGGTCTATTGGGACCTAGCAATATTCTCTGATGAACGTACGGGAAAACCTTCTTTAGATTTGCCCAAGATCTTTGGAATTCATTTATTTCTCTCAGGGTTGGCTTGCTTTGGCTTTGGCGCATTTCATGTAACAGGCTTGTATGGTCCTGGAATATGGGTGTCCGATCCTTATGGGCTAACTGGAAAAGTGCAATCTGTAAATCCAGCGTGGGGTGCGGAAGGTTTTGATCCTTTTGTTCCGGGAGGAATAGCCTCTCATCATATTGCAGCGGGTACATTGGGCATATTAGCGGGCCTATTCCATCTTAGTGTCCGTCCGCCTCAACGGCTATACAAAGGATTACGTATGGGCAATATTGAAACTGTACTTTCCAGTAGTATCGCTGCTGTTTTTTTTGCAGCTTTCGTAGTTGCTGGAACTATGTGGTATGGTTCAGCAACTACCCCAATCGAATTATTTGGTCCCACTCGTTATCAGTGGGATCAGGGATACTTCCAGCAAGAAATATATCGAAGAGTTGGCGCCGGACTATCCGAGAATCTGAGTTTATCAGAAGCTTGGTCTAAAATTCCTGAAAAATTAGCTTTTTATGATTACATTGGTAATAATCCAGCAAAAGGGGGATTATTCAGAGCAGGCTCAATGGACAGCGGGGATGGCATAGCTGTTGGGTGGTTAGGACATCCCATCTTTAGAGATAAAGAAGGTCGCGAGCTTTTTGTACGTCGTATGCCTACTTTTTTTGAAACATTCCCGGTAGTTTTGGTAGATGGAGACGGGATTGTGAGAGCCGATGTTCCTTTTAGAAGGGCAGAATCGAAGTATAGTGTCGAACAAGTAGGTGTAACTGTGGAGTTCTATGGTGGGGAACTCAATGGAGTCAGTTATAGTGATCCCGCTACTGTGAAAAAATATGCTAGACGTGCCCAATTAGGTGAAATTTTTGAATTAGACCGGGCTACTTTGAAATCTGATGGTGTTTTTCGTAGTAGTCCGAGGGGTTGGTTCACTTTTGGGCATGCTACGTTTGCTTTACTCTTCTTTTTCGGACACATTTGGCATGGCGCTAGAACCTTGTTCAGAGATGTTTTTGCTGGTATTGATCCAGATTTGGATGCTCAAGTGGAATTTGGAGCATTCCAAAAACTGGGAGATCCAACTACAAGAAGACAAGTAGTCTGATACAATACTACTCTGGTATCTTTCGTCTCTATTTTATTTTGTTGATTTGACATAGATATCAGAGAAATCTTGACTTGAATCACCATCTTTTCTTTGATTTTTTTTCTTTCTAATGATCCCAAATAAATAGGTGTGGAAGCTATAATTGTAAACCGCGATCGAATCTATGGAAGCATTGGTTTATACATTCCTCTTAGTCTCGACTTTAGGAATCATTTTTTTCGCTATCTTTTTTCGAGAACCGCCTAAGGTTCCAACTAAAAAAATGAAATGATTTTTCATTATATCAATTGAAGTAATGAGCCTCCCAATATGGGTATGGGAGGCTCATTACTTCAACTAGTCCCCGTGTTCTTCGAATGGATCTCTTAATTGTTGAGAGGGTTGCCCAAAAGCGGTATATAAAGCGTACCCAGTAAAGCTTACAAGTAAACCAGATATGAAGATGGCGACTAGGGTTGCGGTTTCCATTTCTAGATAACTTCAAGATCACAATGGATCTACGATAAGATCGTTTATTTATTTATTTACAACTACAACGAAATGGTATACAAAGTCAACAGATCTTAAGCAATGATTAAATAGGATTTTTGGTATGGCTACACAAACTGTTGAGGGTAGTTCTAGATCTCGTCCAAGATCTACTAATGTAGGGGGTTTATTGAAACCATTGAATTCGGAATATGGTAAAGTAGCTCCGGGCTGGGGAACTACCCCACTTATGGGGGTCGCAATGGCTCTATTTGCGATATTCCTATCTATTATTTTAGAAATTTATAATTCTTCCGTTTTACTGGATGGAATTTTAATGAGTTAGCTTCATAGGAACTAGAAAGTTCTAGTTTTTCAATCAAACAAAAAATTACTTAAGACTCGGGTTTCTAGCCCATTCTGGTAGTTCGATCGTGGAAATTTTTTGTTTCGGTATTTCCGGAATATGAGTGTGTGACTTGTTATAATTGATCCTATTGATAATACAGAGAATGGTCTGTCATCTCTATCAAGATGATTCTACCTCGTCGGATATTTATTCTAATATCTGGAGCACAGAATATAAATATATGGAATAGATCAAGAAAAGAAATATTTGAACTATGATTCATACCTACTATTCAGTCAGACCTCGCGACCGGACTCAAAAAAACTTTGTTAAATAGGTATTTTCTAAATCAAACTATTTTTATTCCTTCAGACTGATTTTGATCGAAGGACAACTATTTCTCTAGATTTTATGGAGTCATTACATCCATTTATTGAATAAGTGATGATCAAAGGGTTCTGACTCAGAGAACCTTTGCGTTAGCTTGGGCTTTATTAAATCACCGTGGTTCTAGTATGAATCTGAGGTTTCAATTGATTCATAGGGTCTTAACAAGAGAATTCCTATCAAACAATAGTAAAACAAGAGTCAACCCACATTACGCATAAAAAAAAACAAATAAGAAATAAAAAAGAAATAGGGAATAGAAGATTCAAGAGGCCTGTAACAATTAACATAAAGAAAAGAAGGACAGAGGAGCCAACTTGATATTTTTGGCATTATCATCACAAAGAATAGATTCCGGATTTTTGTTATTTCGTATCTTCGGAGCAAATCCGAATATCGAATTAAGTAGCTAAGAAGTTTTGAACTTTCTATCTATTACATATCCGTTAAAACCCGTATTTGTGTGTTTCCGCTTGAGCCGTACGAGATGAAATTCTCATATACGGTTCTCAGAGGGGGAGTCTCTTTCCTTGGGTTACCTATCTCAATAAAGTATATGATTGGTTCGAGGAACGTCTCGAGATTCAGGCGATTGCAGATGATATAACTAGTAAATATGTTCCTCCTCATGTCAACATATTTTATTGTCTCGGGGGTATCACACTTACTTGTTTTTTAGTACAAGTAGCTACAGGTTTTGCTATGACTTTTTACTATCGTCCGACCGTTACAGAGGCTTTTTCCTCTGTTCAATACATAATGACCGAAGCCAACTTTGGTTGGTTAATCCGATCAGTTCATCGATGGTCAGCAAGTATGATGGTTCTAATGATGATCCTGCACGTATTTCGTGTGTATCTCACAGGTGGATTTAAAAAACCCCGCGAATTAACTTGGGTTACAGGTGTGATTCTGGGCGTATTGACTGCATCTTTTGGTGTAACTGGGTATTCCTTACCTTGGGACCAAATTGGTTATTGGGCAGTAAAAATCGTGACAGGAGTACCTGAAGCAATTCCTGTAATAGGATCGCCTTTGGTAGAGTTATTACGCGGAAGTACTAGTGTTGGCCAATCCACTCTGACCCGTTTTTATAGTTTACACACTTTTGTATTGCCTCTTCTTACTTCCGTATTTATGTTAATGCATTTCCCAATGATACGTAAGCAAGGTATTTCAGGTCCTTTATAGAGAAGACAGATCATAGATATTTGTAATTGATCATATATAATTTCGGTGAGGAACAATACTCTTGTATTTTATTGCTAAAAATATGGATTATTGAAAAAATAAGACATGTTATTTGGATACTTCTCTTCAACTCTGAAGTATTGTATACTTACTTGATACGAATAGTTGAAGTGGATTCTCCGAAGAGACGATGGATTATGGGAGTGTGCGACTTGAACTATTGATTGGGCCATGCAGATATATGATCCGCCACGTTGGAATTCGCAATCAAACGTGTTTCCGCATCCAACCACCACGTAAGTCCCCATACATAGCAGGGATAGGCCGGTTCGCTTGAGGATAATTTTTCTATGATCATACCCAAATCATATCATGCATGAATAGGCTCCGTAAGATCCCGTAGAATATCGAATAAGCGATGCGGCGTGATCCAATGTTCTATCTATTCCACTTAACTTATTTCTTTTATTTTATAGTATGGAAATGCATTCATTTCCTCTGCATCGATCCAGATCTATGAGACTATCGGAGTGAAATAGGGGATCTAAGGAAAAAAGGGGCTAGACTTTATTAGTAACAAGTAAATACTTTGTTTGTATGTAAGAAAATAAAAATGTTACGGGGATAAACACCAATCAAAAGACACGAGACAATCCAAAAAGCACTTGCTCATGATCAAATTTGTAAGCCTACTTGGATATTGAGCATTTACCTGTAAGAACGGAATTTTTTGCAATGAATAGTTATAGTTGTAACTTCGGAAAATTGAATCTGAGAAATCTTTTCTTACATAGATTCATTATATATGTGTGGATATGTATGAAATATAGATTTTCTATGATCTATTTCTTTCATTCCTTTGATTCTTGCTCGAGCCGGATGATGAAAAATTATCATGTCCGATTCCTTCGGGGGATGGATCCATAAGAACTAAGAATTCACCTATCCCAATAACAAAGAAACCTGACTTGAATGATCCTGTATTAAGAGCTAAATTGGCTAAAGGCATGGGGCATAATTATTATGGAGAACCCGCATGGCCAAATGATCTTTTATATATTTTTCCAGTAGTTATTCTAGGTACTATTGCATGTAACGTAGGTTTAGCGGTTCTAGAACCTTCAATGATTGGTGAACCGGCGGATCCATTTGCAACGCCTTTGGAAATATTACCTGAATGGTACTTCTTTCCCGTATTTCAAATACTCCGCACAGTACCCAATAAGTTATTGGGTGTTCTTTTAATGGTTTCAGTACCAATTGGATTATTGACAGTACCCTTTTTGGAGAATGTCAATAAATTCCAAAATCCATTTCGTCGTCCAGTAGCTACAACAGTCTTTTTGATCGGTACCACAGTAGCTCTTTGGTTAGGTATTGGAGCAACATTACCTATTGATAAATCCCTAACTTTAGGTCTTTTTTAAATTGATTCCGCCGTGAAATATCACAACATAAGTATCTAGGGAATAGTCGCTTCAAAGTGAATCTTCCCTAGATACATTAATTTTATTATACTCCATTCCGAGTGTGGATCGTGCTCAAGATTAAAAACGAATTTTCTTATCTAAAAAAGATAAAAAAGAAAGATAACATTACAATGGATTTAAAATAAAAACTTATTTTTAGGTAAATCAATTGCGAAATGCTTCTTTAGGGTGTCCAATATCTGTTTTACATCTTCTATGCGAAAATATTCAATTCTCATAAGGTCCTCTTGACTGTTGCTCAAAAGGTCCAATAATGTATGTATATTGGACCTTTTGAGACAATTATAGGTCCTGGAAGGCAATTCTGATTGGTCAATAAAAATACATTGCAATGGAATTGCTTTTTGATTGTTTTTCTTTAGATTAGTTAATCTATCTTGAAAGGTAAAAGAGGGTAGAGTAAACCTGTTTTTATTTTCCTTGAAGTGAATGTACTCCTCCTCCGCCTGTAGAAAAGGAATAAATAAATCAATCAAATTACGAGAAGCTTCATAAAGTGCTTCCTTAGGAGTTAAACTTCCATTCGTCCATATTTCTAGAAAAAGTATCTCTTGTTTTTTATCCCCATTCCTATAAGAATAAATACTATGATTTGTATTTCGAACAGGCATGGATACAGCATCTATAGGATAACTTCCATCTTGAGAGTTATTTGTGGGTTTCATACGATATCCGCGATCTCTCTTGATTTGTAATCCAATACACAAATCAATGGGTTCCGTCAATTTAGCTATATGCTGTGTTGTGTCAACTATTTCCACAGAAGGCGGCGCGATGATATCCTGAGCGGTTACGCATCTAGGACCCCTGACACAAATGGATGCATCTCTAACTCCATAGAGATTACTTCTTAATACAATTTCTTTCAAATTTATTAAAATTTCATGTACTGATTCTTCAATACCAGCTATCGTAGAATATTCATGTGGTACCTTCTCAGATTTTGCGCGTGTGATACATGTTCCTTCTATTTCTCCTAGTAAAGCCCTTCGCATGGCAATACCTATGGTATCGGCTTGACCTTTCATAAGCGGGGACAGAATGAAACGACCATAATAAAGACACTTACTGTCTACTCTTGATTCAACACACTTCCACTGTAATGTTCGAGTGGATCCCACTACTTCTTCTCGAACCATACTAATATTATTATTTGATCAGATCATTAAATCATTTTTTTCTCTTGAAATCTGTTTAAGTCTTATTTCTACACACGTCTTTTTTTAGGAGGTCGACATCCATTATGTGGCATAGGTGTTACATCACGTACGAAACTTAATAGTATACCACTTCTACGAATGGCTCGTAATGCTCCATCTCTTCCGAGACCGGGGCCTTTTACCATAACTTCTGCTCGTTGCATACCCCGATCCACTACTGTATGAATAGCCATATAAGCCGCTTCTTGAGCAGCATAAGGTGTTCCTTTTCTTGGGCCTTTTAATTTAGAAGGACAAGAACCCGCGGAGGCCCAAGAAACCACCCGACCTCGTACATCTGTAACAGTTACAATGGTATTGTTGAAACTCGCTTGAACATGAATAACTCCTTTTGGTATTCTACGTCCATTTTTACGTGAACCAATTCTTGGTATGGGTTTTGTCATATTTTATTATCTCATAAATATGAGTCAGAAATATACAGAAATATACGGAGATATCTATCTCATGCTAAAACGGATCCTTTCTTTTTTTTTTTACAAAAATCCTTCCTTTAGTTTATAAAGTTCTTTTTTAGAAAGATTACCCTTGTCTTTGTTTATGTCTCGGATTGGAACAAATAACTATAATCCGTCCACGCCTGCGGATCAGTCTACATTTTTCACAAATTTTACGAACAGAAGCCCTTATTTTCATATTTAGAATTCCTTACCTTAATTCTGAATCTACTCCTTGAAAAAAAAATAATAATAATAAATTTATTGGTTTTGTAACGTCGAATTGTATCCCCACGAAAGGAATATTTAAAGCATCACCTAATCGTTCAAATCTTTCTTGCGAAGTCTATAAATTATATATACGTCCTCTGGTTGAATCATAAGGACTTACTTCGATTTTCACTCTATCTCCTGGTAGTATCCGTCGCCGGATCTTCCCTGAAACATACTCCAGAATTGGATCTTCATTATCTAAACAGACTTGGAACATGCCGTTTGGAGTTGATTCAGTAATTAAACCTTCATGAATCAATTTTTGTTCTTTCATTCCAGGTAACCCCCCTGAAGTATCAACTAATAAACTAATAGAGGAAGGGTTATATAACTAACTTTTCCTCTCTATTTCACAAATAAATGGAAAGGAAGTTAGAGATAAAATTAGGATACCCGAGGGGGAGGATCAACATATATAACACAAAAGTTCTCCCCCAATTCTTTCTAGTCGAGCTTCTCGATCTGTCATTATACCCCGAGAAGTAGAAAGAATTACAATCCCCATTCCGCCTAAAATCTTAGGAATTCGTTGATAGTTGGAATAGATTCGTAGACCGGGTCGGCTGATACGCTTGAAAATAGTTCTATATGTCCCTTTTCTAGTCCTTCTATGTCGCAGGGTTGAAACCAAGAAATATTTGTGACCTTCTTGATGTTTCCGAACGTTTTCAATAAAACCCTCTTGTAGAAGTATTTTCACAATGTTTTCGGCGATATTAGTAGATGCTATTCGAACCGTTCCTTTTTTATCCATGTCAGCATTTCTTATCGAAGTTATTATATTGGCAATAGTATCCTTACCCATGAAGAACTATAATTATTGTTACCTCCTAATTTTGATATAATCAACATGTTTTTTCTTTCTTTTATTTTCATTTATATATTATTCACATTTTTATAAAGTTTATAAAGTATATGCGTGAGACACAATCTATTAATTGATCTATTTCAGATACCCTACTAGATCCTAGTCTAATCCACTAGTATTTATAATACCTCGGGAGCTAATGAAACTATTTTAGTAAAATTAAACTGTCTCAATTCCTGAGCGATCGCACCAAAAACTCGAGTTCCTTTTGGATTTCCTTTTTGATCAATAACAACTGCGGCATTGTCATCATATCGTATTATCATACCGTCGTCACGTTTGAGTTCTTTACATGTACGTACAATTACAGCCCTAATTACTTCTGATCTTTCTAGAGGCATATTGGGTACTGCTTCTTTGATTACAGCAACAATAACGTCACCAATATGAGCATATCGGTGATTACCAGCTCCTATGATTCGAATACACATCAATTTTCGAGCTCCGCTGTTATCCGCTACATTCAAAAGGGTCTGAGGTTGAATCATATCATTTTTATTTTAATCTGTTATTTCAATACAAAGAATGAAGGAAAAAAAAAAAAGAAATATTATCTGTCCAGAAATAAATAAACTTGCGTTTTTCATCCTCAATACCTTTTTGTCTACTTCTATACCCCTATCCTGCAATAATGAATTGAGTTTGTATAGGCATCTTGCACGCAGCTATTTCAATAGCTGCTCTGGCTACGGTTTCCGAGATTCCGCCCATTTCATAAAGTATTCGACCCGGTTTAACAACAGATACCCAATATTCAGGGGATCCCTTCCCCGAACCCATACGTGTTTCCGTAGGTCTGACTGTAACAGGTTTGTCGGGAAATATGCGTACCCATATTTTTCCACCACGACGCACATATCGTGTCATTGCTCTCCGTCCTGCTTCTATTTGTCTAGCCGTGATCCAAGCGGGTTCAAGTGCCTGAAGAGCATATCGGCCGAAGCAAATATGTTTGCCTCGACAAGATACTCCCTTCATTCTTCCTCTATGTTGTTTACGAAATCTGGTTCTTTTGGGGTTATAGTTGATGGTTGTTTCTTAATTCCATCTCTACTGCAGAACCGGACATGAGAGTTTCTTCTCATCCAGCTCCTCGCGAATGAAATGATTCAATGCTATTCCAGATACACATGTATCTAATAAATAATACACTTAGTAATAGAGTAATGGGATTTTTTGATATTTCATTTGTTATTGTTATATAGTAAGCTGTATATACAAGATATACAGTCGAACGTATATCTTTTTTTTTATGTATATTTATAGATAATTATTATTTTTACTCCTATCAATCACACCAAAATATATTAATTTTTAATTTCATATATTAATTTAATCCAATACCAATATACCAATAAATAAAGGTTCGCGGGCGAATATTGACTCTTTTTTTATTTATTCGTCGGGTTAATCCACCGCGGCCATTTAGAATAAATCAATTTGTTCTTGGTTCGTTCCGCCATCCCACCCAATGAATCATTAGGATTCGTTTTCAATAGAATCCTATACAATCACGGGTTCTGTCGTTCCCATAGCTTCGCCATTAATGGTTAGGCCTGAATTCTGCAATGGAGCCCCCAAAAAAATTTGTTCCCGTGCGGATCAATCTCCTCAGTTTCTATTAACCCCGGGCTCTTTATTATTTGATTTATATCAGTATTGATGCTTTATCACACTGCCTTTTATGAGATGATTCATAGACCATACATATTGGAATCATATATCATTGATATTTTTGTTCTCTCTTTCTATCATCTTCTATTTATCCACATCCCTCCATTTTTGTTTCACAACCGAGAATCAGATTTTTCTATATAAATATAAATGGAAATGGAAAAATTTTCAGTTGCTACAACTATATGATCGATCCAGTCATATAGTGACTGTTTCTTGGAATCTCGACAATACGAAGCAATAAGTTGGTTATTAGTTTATATAGTTACTAAGTTCATAATACATAGTAGGGGTCGGTCAATTCTTTTTGTTTTTTGAATCCCAACTAGCAACTCTAAATAAAAAAACTAACGAATCACACACTAAGCATAGCAATTAATTATACTAAATATAAATATAAATGATCAATCTAATTTTTATTCAACCTTATAGAATTGTTAATCTTTCTTTGATTTAATGGAAAAAGAATGAAACAGTTTGTAATTTTGTCTTCTATCACTGAACCAAATGGAAAGATAAATAAAGGTCCATTAGTCTTCGTCTACAAATATCCAAATTTTTATGCCTAATACTCCATAGATAGTTCGAATTGGATAGGAACAATAATCAATTTTAGCGCGAATTGTTTGTAGGGGAACCCTACCTTCTCTGATCCATTCGACACGCGCAATTTCTTTTCCGTCGATACGCCCTGCGATTTGCACTTGAATTCCTTTTGTATCTGCTTGTTCAGTTAATTCAATAGCTTTTTTCATTGCCTTTCGAAACGAAACTCTACTTTTTAATTGTAAAGCTATATATTCCGCAAGAATATTAGGTTGGCCATAAGGTTTTTCAACTTTTGTAATAGCAATGTTGAATCTTCGGTTCACAGAATGAAATTCCTTTTGTACATTCATCTGTAATTCTTCCATTCCTCGCGTTTGGCCCTCTATTAATAAATTTTGGAATCCAATATATATTATTACTTGGGTCAAATCGATTCTTTTTTTAATTCCTATACGTGCAATTCCTTCGAAACCCAAAGATGTTTTCTTATTTTTTTGTACATATTTCTTGATACAATTCCTTATTTTTTCATCTTCCTTTAGTCCCTCATAAAAATATTTTGGTTGTTCGAACCAAAAGGAATGATGATTTTGGTTTGTACCGAGTCTGAAACCAAGTGGATTTATTTTTTGTCCCATATTTTTTTTTATATTTTTATACCATTTATAGGTAATATAAGCACTTATAATTATAAATTTATAAATGATTTTCTTCTATCCTTCAATACAATTTTGATATGACAAGTGGATCTTTTTATCGGATAACTCCGTCCTCGAGCTCTAGGTCTTAACTTTTTCACAATAGCACCCCCATTGACTTCAGCTTGACTAATAAATAAATTCACTTCCTTCAAGCCCAGGTTATGAGTAGCGTTTGATGCTGCAGAATAAACCAATTTCAAAATGGGATAAGATGCCCAATAAGGCATGAGTTCCAGTATCATAAGTGTGTCCGCATAGGAACGCCCGCGAATCTGATCAATTACTCTTCGTGCTTTGAAAACAGACATACATATATGTTGAGCTAAAACTTTTACTTCTGTACTCGAACGCGAGTTCTTTCTCCTTATCATAAGGTTATCCCCCACCAATGAATAAAAAGTGCCTTCTTTATCTACTTACTTTATTTTCTATTTTGAATTTTAGATTATATAAATTCAATTAACGACGAGATTGATTATCGTTCCTTGCATGTCTTGCGAAAGTTAGAGTAGGCGCGAATTCTCCCAATTTATGACCTACCATATGATCTGTTATATAAATAGGTAAATGTTCCTTTCCATTATGAATAGCGATTGTATGGCCAATCATTGTGGGTATAATGGTAGATGCCCTAGACCAAGTTACTATAATT